AAACCCCTCTGGTAAAATAAGAACAGCCCCCACATTCAAAGCCCCCTTTTTACCATTAGCAAGAACTTGTTTTACTTGCATATCATAAGGAATTCGAACAACTGCTTCAAATACAGTATCAGGAAGTATCGCTTGTGGAACCTCGATATCCACGGGCTTATTAGCTAAGTGGCAATTGGCACATACAATACGGCCGGTTGCTTCTCGCGGATTTTCATAACTCTGCTGTGCAAAAATGGGATATGCATTTGAAATGGGTGCTCGAGTTATTATATATATCATGAGCGATACGGAAATGGATCGAGTAATCTCTTCCTTTATCCAAGAAAAGGCATTTCTAGTTTGCATGGTCCAATCATTGATCCTGAAAATTTCTACAATAAAATTAGGTAGGTTGCTAGTATAGTTCCCTATCCATGATTCTGCTATTTACTGAAAAAATTTTATTGGAATATAGGAAGAATCCACTGGCTGGGTAGAAAGACAAAGAAAAGAATAAATAAAATTTTGAATGTTTAGCTTATGTACAAAGTAACAAACATTATAAGTGGATCATTTTTTTCAGTCATTCATTGAATGATAAATCACTACAAGTGACGGAGATACACGATTTAAATAACGGAAAATCCAATATTTAAAAATTGTATCTAGAATGACTGGAAAAGTGGAAACAAGACCGGATATGATTTGATGATTATGAGCAAATCCAAAATCTTTATAGACAGAACCGATCATTAGTTCCCAACCATGGGGCGAATGGAATCCTATACATAAATCAGTTAATAAAAGAATAGAAAAAGCTTTTATTGTGTCGCTTAAGTTATATAGGAATTCTTGAACCCAAGAGTTAAGAATAATAAGTTCTTGATTACCTAGAATAGAATAACCACTTAGAATAACGAAACAGATTATATTTGTGGAGAAGTGCAAAATCGTATGGATACGATCCTCATTGTGCGTCTTGATCAATTGGATCGTTTCTTTGTAGATTCCGATACGAAGGTTTTGTAGACGTGTTTCCGGATATTCCTTTATCATTTCATCCAAGAGGAATAGTTCCTCTAATTCTATGAATTTTTTTAGAATACTCTTTTCTTGAATATCATTCAAGAAAATTTCGGATTGACCAGTATTCCACCAATTAGTAATCCAAGATTCTAGACTTTTATTAAATGAGAAAGAGATCCACCAGGGCAAAAAGACTATAGATGTAAGATATAGAAGGGGAATAAATGCTTTCTTTTTTGCCATTTTTCGTCGTCTTTAATGAACTCACCTTCACCTCATTCGTCAACTCTATATGATAATAATATTTCTGTTAAGTATAAGTTCTATTATCTATTATAAGTCATAGAACCTATAAATCTATTCCCCCGTTTTTTTTTTTAAGAAAGCATTCATATTTATTTTATTCTTCAAGTTCATTTTTTTTTTCAAAATACTTCAATTGGTACACGCAAGAAATAGGCCAATTCCGCTGCTTTTTGTTCAATTTCTCGTGGGGTCAAATTCTCATCAGTACGAGTCAAGGGAATGGCCCCCTGTCCTCTGATTTCCATATAAAGGACACGACGAGTATAAATACCCTCTTTAACTTCTATTCTGATGGACTGAATGTCTTTCATAAGGAATCGGAGAAAAATACGACGATTTTTTCCAGGAAATCCCCAACGAAAAATACACACTATTCCCTCTTTTCTATCGAATCGATCATAACCACTACCTATATTCCACGAAATTGTACACCACAAGTAGGAGCTAATAAAGAGACCCGCGATTCCATAGAAAGACATCACGATCCCTTGTGGAAAAAAAAGAATTTGATGAGACGGAAATAAAGATATCAAATTCCTACCAAGATAACTGGAAGTTCCAACTAATAAGAAACCTAATGAACCTAAAAAAAGGATAAAGGCCCAGCAGAAATTACCTGTTTTTCGAGACCCCGTTATACCTTCTATCCATATACGTTCTGATCGCCAACCCATACTAGACCTAGTTGTATTTTATTGGAATTGGGAGAATAACCCAAATGAATTTTACTTTTTTTTTTTATTTCCGAAGTAACTCTCATCAACTAGCACTATTCTGATGTAAACCCTTGTAAACCTTTAGGAGTAATTCATCGTTATAGATCTAAAAAAAAAAAGATGAGATTTGTCTCTACTGCGCGTATCTAAAAAATCTTGTTTTTTTGAACATGAAGAAATAAGGAAGCCATTGCAATTGCCGGAAATACTAGGCCCACTAAAGGGACAAAAATAGAAGGTAAGTTGCTGAGAGTTGTCATAGAATGGGTACCTCGATTTAATATTTGTACCTGTTATTTTTTATATTGTTATAAAAAGATTTTATAATCACTAGAATTCATATATAATTATACTAAGTATATCTAAGTGAGTATATATAATAATAAGTACTGAATATATAAGAATATATAATAGAAAGTACAAAGTACAAGGAATGTAGAACTAACTAAGTGAACTTATTTATCTTTCTATTTCTACATGAAATATATATATGATAATACTGTATGATAATATACTTTTTTATTATTCTTACTATTCTTCTTTTATTATCTTATTACCTTGTTGTTGTCTTAAAATTTGATTCTTGTCTGATAATTTCAATTTTTTTTATTTAAAAAAATTGAATAAAAAAGAAAGAGTTTCTTACAAATTCCTGAAAACTTCGTTATAATTCTAATCTGAGGCAATAATAAGGATTCTTAAAAAATAGGGATTCGGGTTCTCGGGAGTAGATATAGAAACAAATGCAAGACTCTATACCTCTAATAATAATATTTTTTTTTTATTATATTCTTACGAATTATATATATATAAATAAAATTATAGAAATATAAAAAAAAAATTATAGAAATATAAAAAAGAAGGGAAGATGAAATCCTTTTTCTTCCTCTTGCCTAATTTCGCGGAAGAAAGAATTCGCTTTTTTTTTTATAGAGGTTTCCTGATTAGTAATCATGAATATCCGTAAAAAAAAATTATCCACATGATTCTTTCTGCAGTTAAATCTTATGTTACCAACGAAAAATTCATTCTTTGGATTTTGACTTTGATTCATCTATTTGATTCCTATAAACGAAATACCTACTCGCTCGTCACAAATAAAAGAATTAATTCATTATTAATTTAATTTTGAATTTTGAATTAAGGCTCGACTTGATTTAATGAACGAAAGCATGGAGATGAAATAACTCACTCAGAACGCCCTTTAAAGGATTACGTGGTACGATTGAATCGAATAAGCCCTTATGGAATAAATATTCAGACGCTTGTGAACCTTCAGGTACTGTCTTATTCAATGTTTGTTCAATTACTCTTTTACCCGCAAATGCAATGTAGGCATTGGGTTCGGCAATAATGATATCCCCCAACATACCAAAGCTAGCTGTCACCCCACCAGTAGTAGGAGATGTAAGGATCGATACATAGAATAACTTTTTATTTGCTTGATAATCATATAAAGCCGAAGATATTTTAGCCATTTGCATCAAGCTCAAACTTCCTTCTTGCATACGTGCTCCCCCGGAAGCACACACGAGAATAAGAGGTAAAAATTGATTGGTAGCATATTCGATCAAACGAGTGATTTTCTCACCTACTACGGATCCCATACTACCTCCCATAAACTGAAAATCCATAACTCCGATTGCTACGGGAATACCATTTAGTTGACCTGTGCCTGTTTGAACAGCCTCAGTTAATCCTGTCTTTATTTGATAAGAATCAATACGATCTTTATAAGGTTCCTCCTCTGAATGAAATTCAATGGGATCCAGAGAGACCATGTCTTCATCCATAGGATTCCAAGTACCTGGATCAATCGAAAGTTCGATTCTATCTGAACCGCTCATTTTCAAATGATATCCACATTGTTCACAAATATTCATTTTGGATTTCAAAAATTTCTTATAATTTAATCCATAACAATTTTCGCATTGAACCCACAAATGCCTGTAGTTTTTAGTTTCATTTAGATCATTAGAACTTTCTCTTATAGTTAAATCACTATCATTCGTATCATTTGTGCTAGTTATTATATTGGAACTCTCGCTTTCACTACTATTTCTGACTTCACCACAAATGTAACTATAAAAGTAACTGTCATTGGATTTGTCACTATCACTTAAAATGTAACTATCAATACAGATTTGAGAACGAAGATAATTGTCAATGCAACTATTAATGTAATTATTCCAACTATATTTACTATCAGACATGTAACGATCATAGTGGGAATCGTCACTTTTCGATACATTATTCAGATAATTAGAATTCTTATAACTATAAAATTTTTTTTCTGGTTCACTTAGAAAAGAATGATCATTGTCAATCTCAAAAATTTGATTTTCAATATCAAAATATATGTAATAACTGTCCCTATTACTATCCCTAACTAAAAAAGTGTCATCAGATATGAAATTCCGAATGTCCCCGACTAAATAATCAACATTACTGTAACTAGAATTCTCACTATCAACCCAACTATGAATGTTTTTATCCATATCAGTTAGAATCGGATCTTCGCTTACACTGGTATTTTCAATAGGACCAAAACTATCCATTGATTTACTGAGCCTGCACTTGTATTCTAACTCCCTGTTAGACAACATCGAATTGAACCACCATTTTTCCATAGAGCTTTTTTGCCTCTATTTACATGAAAATACAATAGATGAATAGTCATTCGATGAAAAATCATTTGAATATTTCATTTCCTATCAAAATAAGCATATAAATCCAATCACTAGGATTATTAACTAATCCTAATAATAATAACGAGTGGGTATTCAAAAAAATGATTCTTTTTCGTGAGAACCCAGAGTATCATTTCACTATCATTTCACTATATATATAACTATATGTGCTGGAACTCTTTTTTCAATTCTATTTACTATTAAATTCTATTTACTATTATTATAATAATAATAAAATCAATAAATTTATAATAATAATAAAATCAATAAATTTTAAATA